GATGCATTGCCGCTCGAAATCAAGATATTGGGATTGGACTTGCCAATCGATTCATAACCTTTCGAGCACAACCAATATATATTCGAACCCCTTTTACTTGCAGGAATACATCTTGGATCTGTCAATTATGTTATGGCAGAAGCCCCACTCACGGTGACCTGGTCGAGTTGGGGGAAGCCATAGGTATTATTGCGGGTCAATCAATTGGGGAACCGGGGACTCAACTAACATTAAGAACTTTTCATACGGGTGGAGTATTCACAGGCGGTACTGCCGAACATGTACGAGCTCCTTCTAATGGAAAAATAAAGTTCAATGAGTATTTGGTTCATCCCACACGTACCCGTCATGGGCATCCTGCTTTTCTATGTTCTATAGACTTGCATGTAACTATTGATAGTCGAGATATTATACATAGTGTGAATATTCCACCAAAAAGTTTGATTTTAGTTCAAAATGATCAATATGTAGAATCTGAACAAGTGATTGCCGAGATTCGTGCCGGAACGTCTACTTTTCATTTTAAAGAGAGGGTTCGAAAACATATTTATTCTGAATCAGAGGGAGAAATGCACTGGAGTACTGATGTCTACCACGCACCTGAATATACATATAGTAATGTTCATCTATTACCAAAAACAAGTCATTTATGGATATTAGCGGGGGGTCCGTGCAGATCCAGTATAGTGTCTTTTTCGCTTCACAAGGATCAAGATCAAATGAATGTTCATTCTTTTTCTGTCGACGAAAGATATAGCTCTGACCTCTCAATCACTAAGGATCGAGTAAGACATAAATTGTTGGATCCTTTTGGTACTCGTAAAAAAGATAGGGAAATTCTTGATTATTCAAGACTTGATCGAATTATATCCAATGGTCATTGGAATTTCATATACCCTTCGATTCTCCAAGAGAATTCTGATTTCTTGGCGAAAAGACGAAGAAATAGATTTCTCATCCCATTACAATACGATCAAGAACGAGAGAAAGAATTAATACCCTCTTTTGGTATTTCGATTGAAATACCCATAAATGGTATTTTACGTAGAAATAGTATTCTTGCTTATTTTGATGATCCACGATACAGAAAAAAGAGTTCGGGAATTACTAAATATGGGACCGCGGAGGAAGATTTGATTGAGTATCGAGGAGCAAAAGAATTTAGTCCGAAATACCAAATGAAAGTGGATCGGTTTTTTTTTATTCCCGAAGAGGTGCATATCTTACCCGGATCTTCGTCTATAATGGTCCGGAACAATAGTATCATTGGAGTAGATACACAACTCGCTTTAAATACAAATACAAGAAGCCGAGTAGGTGGATTAGTCCGAGTGGAGAGAAAAAAAAAAAGTATTGAACTAAAAATCTTTTCTGGAGATATTCATTTTCCCGGAGAGACAGATAAGATATCCAGACACAGTGGCATTTTGATACCACCAGGAACAGAAAAAAAAAATTATAAGGAATCAAAAACAAAATCGAAAAATTGGATCTATGTCCAACGGATCACACCTATCAAAAAAAAGTATTTTGTTTTGGTTCGACCCGTAGTCACATATGAAATAGCTGATGGGATAAATTTAGCAAAACTTTTCCCTCAAGATCTCTTGCAGGAAAAAGAAAATGTCCAGCTTAGAGTTGTCAATTATATCCTTTATGGAAATGGAAAGTCAATTCGAGGAATTTATCACACAAGTATTCAATTAGTTCGGACTTGCTTAGTATTGAATTGGGACCAAGAAAAAAATGGTTCTATGGAAGAGGTTCATGCTTCCTTTGTTGAAGTAAGGGCAAATGATCTGATTCGTGATTTCATAAGAATTGAATTAGTCAAGTCTACTATTTCCTATACCGGAAAAAGGTATGATACGGCAGGTTCGGGATTGATTCCTGATAATGGATTAGATCGCACCAATATCAATCCTTTTTATTACAAAGTGAAGATTCCATTAGTTACCCAGCATCAAGGAACTATTGGTACGTTGTTGAATCGAAATAAGGAAGGCCAATCTTTGAGAATTTTGTCATCATTCAATTGTTTTCGAGTTGGTCCATTCAACGGTTCGAAATATAACAATGTGGCAAAAGAATCGAATCCCATAACTCCAATTAGGGGTTTGTTGGGCCCCTTAGGTACAATAGTACCTAAAATAGTGAACTTTTATTCATCTTATCATTTAATAACTCATAATCAGATCTTGTTAAACAAATATTGGCTACTTGACAATTTTAAACAGACTTTCCAAGTACTTGAAGTACTTAAATACTGTTTAATAGATGAAAATAGGAGGATTTATAATCCCAGTCCATGCAATAACATCATTTTGAATCCATCCCATTTGAATTGGTGCTTTCTACATTACAATTATTGTGAAGAGACATCCACAATAATTAGCATTGGACAATTTATTTGTGAAAATATATGTCTATACATAAAAAAATCTGGTCAAATTTTAATTGTTCATGTTGACTCTTTAATTATAAGATCAGCTAAGCCTTTTTTGGCCACTCCAGGAGCGACTGTTCATGGACATTATGGAGAAACCCTTTCTGAAGGAGATACATTAGTTACATTTATATATGAAAAATCCCGATCTGGTGACATAACGCAAGGTCTTCCAAAAGTGGAACAAATCTTAGAAGTGCGCTCGATTGGTTCAATATCGATGAACCTTGAAAGGAGAGTTGAAGGTTGGAACGAGCGTATACCAAGAGTTCTTGGAATTCCTTGGGGATTCTTAATTGGAGCTGAGTTAACCATAGCCCAAAGTCGTATCTCTTTGGTTAATAAGATCCAAAAGGTTTATCGATCCCAGGGGGTACAGATCCATAATAGACATATAGAGATTATTGTACGACAAGTAACATCAAAAGTGTTGGTTTCAGAAGATGGAATGTCTAATGTTTTTTTACCTGGAGAACTAATCGGATTGTTTCGAGCGGAACGAGCAGGGCGTGCTTTAGACGAAGCAATCTGTTATCGTGCAATTTTATTGGGAATAACGAGGGCATCTCTGAATACTAAAAGTTTCATATCCGAAGCAAGTTTTCAAGAAACTGCTAGAGTTTTGGCAAAAGCTGCTCTACGGGGTCGTATTGATTGGTTGAAGGGTCTGAAAGAAAATGTTGTTTTGGGGGGGATTATCCCTGTCGGTACTGGATTCCAAAAATTAGTGCACCGTTCAAGGCAAGACATTCATTTTGAAATCAAAAAGAAAAATCTATTCGAGTTGGAAATGAGAGATATTTTGTTACACCATAGAGAATTTTTTTGTTCTTGCGCCCCAAGCAATTTCTATGACACACCAGAAAAATCATTTAAGCGAATTCATAATTCTTAAGGAGATATTTTTCTTTTTACTTTACTAGTTATTGATTGGGTACTAAAAAAAATGAAGAAATTAAGTTAAGTAATAAAAAAAATGAAAGGTTTGGGCTGTGTATCAACGGTCAATCCCGGCAGAAGGTTCCGTAGGAACAATTATTTATTTGTAAAAAAAAAAAAAAAGAAAGCGTGGGAAAGATGACAAGAAGATATTGGAACATCCGTTTGGAAGAGATGATGGAAGCAGGAGTTCATTTTGGTCATGGTACTAAGAAATGGAATCCTAGAATGGCCCCTTACATCTCTGCAAAGCGTAAAGGTATTCATATTATAAATCTCACTAGAACTGCTCGTTTTTTATCGGAAGCCTGCGATTTAGTTTTTGATGCAGCAAGTCGAGGAAAAAACTTCTTAATTGTTGGTACCAAAAATAAAGCAGCGGATTTAGTAGCATCAGCTGCAATAAGGGCTCGATGTCATTATGTTAATAGAAAATGGCTCGGCGGTATGTTAACGAATTGGTCCACTACGGAAACGAGACTTCATAAGTTCAGAGACTTAAGAGCAGAACAAAAGATGGGGAAACTCAACCGTCTCTCTAAAAGAGACGCAGCAATGTTGAAGAGAAAATTATCTACTTTGCAAACATATCTGGGCGGGATCAAATATATGACTGAATTGCCCGATATTGTAATAATCGTTGATCAGCGAGAAGAATATACAGCTCTTCGAGAATGTGTCATTTTGGGAATTCCGACGATTTGTTTAATCGATACAAATTGTGACCCAGATCTCGCAGATATTTCGATTCCAGCCAACGATGACGCTATAGCTTCAATCCGATTGATTCTTAACAAATTGGTATCCGCAATTTGTGAGGGCCGTTCTAGCTATATAAGAAGTCGTTGATTATGTTATGATTAAGAATAATAATAATAAGATTAGTTAATTATTTTGATTTATTGGATCGGTTACTATTCTTGTCTTTTATTTTTAAAAAGAGATAAAATGGGATATTGATATTATGTTATGTGATTTCTTGGTATCCTAACTATATGATTAATGATGAAAGTAGATGAGTCGAGAAAGAGATGGTTGAATCAAAATAATTCTTTTTTTCAGTTCGATTTCTGTCAGAGGACAATATGAATGTTATACCATGTTCCATTAAAACACTCAAAGGGTTATACGATATATCAGGTGTAGAAGTAGGCCAACATTTATATTGGCAAATAGGAGGTTTACAAATTCATGCCCAAGTACTTATCACTTCTTGGGTCGTAATTGCTATCTTATTAGGTTCAGTCATCATATCCGTTCGGAATCCACAAACCATTCCGACCGACGGTCAGAATTTCTTCGAATATGTCCTTGAATTTATTCGAGACTTGAGCAAAACTCAGATTGGAGAAGAATACGGCCCTTGGGTTCCCTTTATTGGAACTATGTTCCTATTTATTTTTGTTTCGAATTGGTCAGGTGCCCTTTTACCTTGGAAAATCATACAGTTACCTCATGGGGAGCTAGCCGCCCCCACAAATGATATAAATACTACTGTTGCTTTAGCTTTACTCACGTCAGTAGCATATTTTTATGCGGGTCTTACCAAAAAAGGATTGGGTTATTTCGGAAAATACATTCAACCAACTCCAATACTTTTACCAATTAACATCCTAGAAGATTTCACAAAACCTTTATCTCTTAGTTTTCGACTTTTCGGGAATATATTAGCTGATGAATTAGTAGTTGTTGTTCTTGTTTCTTTAGTACCTTTAGTAGTTCCTATACCTGTCATGTTTCTTGGATTATTTACAAGCGGTATTCAAGCTCTTATTTTTGCAACTTTAGCCGCGGCTTATATAGGGGAATCCATGGAGGGTCATCATTGATTAGTTTTCGAAATATTCTTTATTTTTAAGCTTATCCCAATTGAGGCAATGCATAGTTCAAGATTGGTTCTTAGTTGAGGAACATAATAGATATAAATACATATATATATTACGACTAGAGTTGTAGGAGGAAAGATAGACGATATTACGAAATGGCGGATGAGTTAGTGGGGGTCACCACTAGATATATGGAATGTTTATAAGGCCAGTCACAGTCCCTGTATATTTTTCGAAGAATTCTTCTAGAATCCGATTCAATATAAAAAGAAAATGCAGGTGGTTTACGTTATGAAAGAAACAAATGTATATGTGACATTAGATATATACTAGTTATATAGGGGTTATCTCTATCTATATTTCTATATTAATTTCATTATTTTTTTTATTTTATTCGAAGTTTTAGTTACTTCGACTCAATAGATTTTTGTGATCAAATAAGTAATAATTCATTGGTTGATTGTATCATTAACCATTTTTTTTTGGTGCGAGGAACCTATCATCATGAATCCACTGATTTCTGCCGCTTCCGTTATTGCTGCTGGATTGGCCGTAGGGCTTGCTTCTATTGGACCTGGAGTTGGTCAAGGTACTGCTGCAGGCCAAGCCGTAGAAGGTATTGCGAGACAACCAGAAGCAGAAGGAAAAATACGAGGTACTTTATTACTTAGTCTAGCTTTTATGGAAGCTTTAACAATTTATGGACTGGTCGTGGCATTAGCGCTTTTATTTGCGAATCCTTTTGTTTAATTTAATCCTAGAATGAAAATGTAAAAAAGTACGTTACCTACTTTTTTCTTATTTTATTAACTCGTTGCCATTTGCTTCTGTGAATTATATCAATACTTTATTCCTACAATTATGTATTTGTTGCTACAATACCCCGGGAAGGAGTGATTTGAGGATGAGGAATTTGTGGATTCACTCGTTTTCTTCCTTCCCGCCCTTAGTTTAGTACGATGGAATTTTTATTTTTCTTTTAGGAAGTGTTTGAACAAAGGAGATATTTTTCAATTGATACGAGACCCAGGACCTAACTTAATAAGTATCTTATCGGATACTTCAAAAAGAATAAGAAATTTTGTAATTCTCAATCTCAAATTCAATAAATAGATTTAATCTACTCCCATTAACATTAAAAAAAAACGGGAAATTAAGAAAAAGAAATCGATAAAAAAAAGGGCGAGTCAAGTGATACAAAAAGAACTCTGTTCTTTCTTAGTCCTATCTATTCTTAGTCCTATCTATAAGAGGAGAGCATATGAACAATGTAACCGATTCTTTCGTTTCCTTAGGCCACTGGCCATCCGCCGGGAGTTTCGGGTTTAATACCGATATTTTAGCAACAAATCCAATAAATCTAAGTGTAGTGCTTGGTGTATTGATTTTTTTTGGAAAGGGAGTGTGTGCGAGTTGTATATTTCACGAATAGGTTGGATCTAACCGACTGCACTTTATTTATGTTATTCTATATTTTTATAGGATAAATAGGAAAAAAGTGCATAATCTCGACGAATTCCTTCTGAGTAAATTCATAAATCATATGTAAGAACCATAGCATTTCGTTATTCATTGGTAAGTTAACTTTGATTCTCTATCAACCAACCAATAATGTGAGACCATTAACATGGTTAAAGCTAAACTGTTTGAAGTCCGGGCACAACATGGTACTCTTTCCACCACTACGTTAATAACGAAATGGTTTAAAAAAGAATAGTTGATAATTTTTTCGATATAGAACACTCATATCGATAAAATGATTTGAACCATTTACTAGAATAAATAAAGGGCGCCTTGCCCTTTATTATATTATCCAATGCCGAATCGGCAACCTATGTTATGTATAAAAAGGGGGAATTTTTGGATTTGAATAAAAAAGGAAATCAAAATAAAATTGAAATTTTCTATATTTCTATAATATAGAAATATCTATTTTCAATGAAATAAAGAACAAATAAAGAAACAACTTTGCTGACAATTATAGATTTTTTGTCTGGTCGGAAGAGTCCTCCTAATATTCTGTTCTTGTATCGGTTTTGATATGTTTGAATACAAACAGAAATAGAGAGGATAGGCTCATTATATTAAAAAAAGATACGGGAATGTCCATAAAATAAAAAATTGAGCGTGAGAGCCAAATGAATCGAAAGATTCATGTTTGGTTCGGGAAGAGATCATGGAAGTTGTGAAATTAATGGTAAGATAATCTACTTTCATTAAATGATTTATTAGATAATCGAAAACATAGGATTTTGAGTACTATTCGAAATTCGGAAGAATTATGTAGAG